GGTTGAATCATATCATTTTTTTTATCTGTTTTTTACAATACAAAGGTCGAAGAAAAAAAGAAATATTTTTTGTCAAAAAAAAAAAAAAAAGAAACCTGCACCCCCGATTTTTAAGGCCTATTTCTTTTTTATCCCGAAATGATGAATTGAGCTCGTATAGGCATTTTGGACGCTGCTATTGAAATAGCCCTTCTGGCTATATTTTCTGTTACTCCACCCATTTCATAAAGGATTCGACCTGGTTTAACAACAGCTACCCAATATTCGGGAGAGCCTTTACCTGAACCCATACGTGTTTCTGCGGGTCTTACTGTAACCGGTTTATCCGGAAATATACGGACCCATATTTTTCCACCGCGACGTGCATTTCGTGTCATTGCTCGTCGACCTGCTTCTATTTGTCTAGATGTGATCCAAGCGGGTTCAAGTGCCTGAAGAGCGTATTTACCAAAACAAATAGCATTACCTCGAGAAGATATTCCCTTCATTCTTCCTCTATGTTGTTTACGGAATCTGGTTCTTTTGGGGTTATAGTTGATGGTTTGTTTTGAATTCCATCTCTACTACAGAACCGGACGTGAGAGTTTCTTCTCATCCAGCTCCTCGCGAATAAAATAAATTCTAATTAAATATTTCGAATTCAATTCAGATATAATATAATTTGAATTAAGATATACATGTATTTAAGTAAGTAATATACTGAATCATGGATTTCATTTAATCTAGATCAAATCAAATCTATTATATATAAATTTGTATATCTTGTTTGTATTTGTATAGATAACTAATAACTAAATATATAAAATAACTCTTTTTTCTTATATTTATCTATTTTAGAATGTTAAAACGAATCTTTCTTTTGTTTTATTCTTTATCGTATTGGATTGACCCAAATTTAGCAATCCAAGAAAATAAAGTTTTCGCGGGCGAATATTTACTCTTTCCATTTCTATTTCAGTTCTATCATTAGTTCATAACTTTTCCGAATAGATGAATTGGTCTCTGGCCGGTTCCGCCATCCCGATCAATGAATCATTCGAATGAATTTTCACTAGAATCTTTTGAATTCACAGGTTCCATCGTTCCCATCGCTTCTTACTTAATGGTTAGGTCTGAATTATACAATGGAGCTATTAGTTCTTGAGTCAATATTCTTAGTCTTTATTGGCTCGAAGCTCTTTATTTTTTGTTCGATGAGCAGATCCGTTTAATGAGGAACCCGTATTGATGCTTTATTACACAGATTTTTTCTGAGATGACTCATAGACCTTACATATTGGAATTATATATCATTAATATACTTTTTCTTTCTTTCTCTCATCCTTCCTTTTATCCATACCCTTTATTTTTTATTTCGATTGACGACTTAGAAGCAGAATTTTTTAATAAAAAAAGATTTCAGTTGCTACAACAATATGAACAATATATCATATCTTGACTGGTTCTTTGGATCCAGATAATACGAAGTGATGAGTTGGTTATTACTTCTATAGTTATTTGTTTATACTAAGGGGCTTTTTTTTATACTAACCCTAAAAAAACCAACGAGTCACACACTAAGCATAGCAATTTTATCAAAAGATTAATTGAATTTTTATTAAACCCTATAGAATTATAATTGTTCATTTTTTTTTTTGAACAGAAAAGAAAAAGAAGAAACGAATTTATTATTTTTTGTTCCATCGCTGGATAGAATGCAAAAGAAAATTAAGGTTTATTATTCCCCGTCTATAAATATCCAAATTTTGATGCCTAATACCCCATAGATTGTTCGAACTGTATAGGAACAATAATCAATTTTAGCTCGAATGGTTTGTAGTGGAACCCTACCCTCTCTGATCCATTCAACACGCGCAATTTCTTTTCCGTCGATACGTCCTGCAATTTGCACTTGAATTCCCTTTGTATCCGCTTGTTCAGTTAATTCTATAGCCTTTTTCATTGCTTTGCGAAAAGAAACTCTATTTTTTAATTGGCCAGCTATAAATTCTGCAAGAATATTAGGGTTTCCATAAGGTTTTTCAATTCGTGTGATAGCAATGTTAAGTTTTCGATTTACAGAATTAATTTCTTTTTGTAAATTCATCTGTAATTCTTCGATTCCTCGGGGTCGACTTTCTATTAATATTTTTGGAAATCCCATATAGATTATGATTTGGATCAGGTCGATTCGTTTTTGAATCTCTATACGTGCAATTCCCTCGACGCCAGAAGATGTTTTCATATTTTTTTGTACATAATTCTTGATATAATTTCTTATTTTTTGATCTTCTTGCAAACCCTCAGAATAATTTTTTGGTTGTGCGAACCAAAGGGAATGATGACCTTGGCTTGTACCAAGTCTGAAACCTATTGGATTTATTTTTTGTCCCATGTTCCCCCATTACTATTACTATACATATCATAATACGACATAGTTTTATCCTTTTTTTTCTTTTGTGACCATGTAATAGAGTCGGTATCTATATATTCATCTAAGGATATATCTTTCATTACAACA